GCATTTGCGGGTAAAAGAGTAATTGAACAAACATTGAAGAAGACAGTACCTGAAGGTTCACAAGAGTCTGAAAATTTAAAAAGCAAGGGAACATGCGATTTCATCGTATCACGTCAATTCTTAAAGTTGACTCTGGATATGATATTTGATATGCATTTCTTTCGTAACCGTAAATGAATAATGAATTCATTCTTTTATTTGTGATTTTATTATATATACTCACTTAGATATACTTAGTATAATTATATATGAATTCTAGTGATTATAAAATCTTTTTATATTATAACAATATAAAAAATAACAGGTACAAATATTAAATCGAGGTACCCATTCTATGACAACTCTCAGCAACTTACCCTCTATTTTTGTCCCTTTAGTGGGCCTAGTATTTCCGGCAATTGCAATGGCTTCCTTATTTCTTTATGTTCAAAAAAACAAGATTTTTTAGATACGCGCAGTAGAGACAAATCTCATCTATTTTTTTTAGATCTATAAGCAATTCAATGAATTACTCCTAAAGGTTTACATCAGAATAGTGCTAGTTGATGAAAGTTACTTCGGAAACAAAAAAAGTCAAATTCATTTGGGTTATTCTCCCAATTCCAATAAAATACAACTGGGTCTAGTATGGGTTGGCGATCAGAACGTATATGGATAGAACGCATAACGGGATCTCGAAAAACAAGTAATTTCTGCTGGGCCTTTATTCTTTTTTTAGGTTCATTAGGTTTCTTATTAGTTGGAACTTCCAGTTATCTTGGTAAGAATTTGATATCTTTATTTCCGTCTCATCAAATTCTTTTTTTTCCACAAGGGATCGTGATGTCTTTCTATGGAATCGCGGGTCTCTTTATTAGCTCCTACTTGTGGTGTACAATTTCGTGGAATATAGGTAGTGGTTATGATCGATTCGATAGAAAAGAGGGAATAGTGTGTATTTTTCGTTGGGGATTTCCTGGAAAAAATCGTCGTATTTTTCTCCGATTCCTTATGAAAGACATTCAGTCCATCAGAATAGAAGTTCAAGAGGGTATTTATACTCGTCGTGTCCTTTATATGGACATCAGAGGACAGGGAGCCATTCCCTTGACTCGTACTGATGAGAATTTGACCCCACGAGAAATTGAACAAAAAGCAGCGGAATTGGCCTATTTCTTGCGTGTACCAATTGAAGTATTTTGACAAAAAAAATGAACTGAAGAATAAAATAAATATGAATGCTTTCTTAAATAAAAAAGGGGTAATAGATTTATAGGTTCTATGACTTATACTATGACTTCTAATAGATAATAGAACTTATGCTTAACAGAAATATTATTATCATATAGAGTTGACGAATGAGGTGAAGGTGAGTTTATTAAAGACGACGAAAAATGGCAAAAAAGAAAGCATTTATTCCCCTTCTATATCTTACATCTATAGTCTTTTTGCCCTGGTGGATCTCTTTTTCATTTAATAAAAGTCTAGAATCTTGGATTACTAATTGGTGGAATACTGGGCAATCCGAAATTTTCTTGAATGATATTCAAGAAAAAAGTATTCTAAAAAAATTCATAGAATTAGAGGAACTATTCCTCTTGGATGAAATGATAAAGGAATATCCGGACCTTCGTATCGGAATCTACAAAGAAACGATCCAACTGATCAAGACGCACAATGAGGATCGTATCCATACGATTTTGCACTTCTCCACAAATATAATCTGTTTCGTTATTCTAAGTGGTTATTCTATTCTAGGTAATCAAGAACTTCTTATTCTTAACTCCTGGGTTCAAGAATTCCTATATAACTTAAGCGACACAATAAAAGCTTTTTCTATTCTTTTATTAACTGATTTATGTATAGGATTCCATTCGCCCCATGGTTGGGAACTAATGATCGGTTCTGTCTATAAAGATTTTGGGTTTGCTCATAATCATCAAATCATATCCGGTCTTGTTTCCACTTTTCCAGTCATTCTAGATACAATTTTGAAATATTGGATTTTCCGTTATTTAAATCGTGTATCTCCGTCACTTGTAGTGATTTATCATTCAATGAATGACTGACTGAAAAAAAGGATCCACTTATAATGTTTGTTAGTTTGTACATAAGCTAAACATTCCAAATTCGATTTTCTTTTTCTTTCTACCCAGCCAGGGATTCTTCCTATATTCCAAAAAAATGATTTCAGTAAATAGCAGAATCATGGATAGGGAACTATACTAGCAACCTACCTAATTTTATTGTAGAAATTTTCAGAATTAATGATTGGACCATGCAAACTAGAAATGCCTTTTCTTGGATAAAGGAAGAGATTACTCGATCCATTTCCGTATCGCTCATGATATATATAATAACTCGAGCACCCATTTCAAATGCATATCCTATTTTTGCACAGCAGAGTTATGAAAATCCGCGAGAAGCAACCGGCCGTATTGTATGTGCCAATTGCCACTTAGCTAATAAGCCCGTGGATATCGAGGTTCCACAAGCGGTACTTCCCGATACTGTATTTGAA